TTTTAAAATTGGTTTATTCTGCAGCAGCAAATGCTAATCATAATATGGGTTTGAACGGAGCTGATTCATTCATTAGTAAAGCCGAAGTCAATGGGGGCCCCTTTGTGAAAAAGTTAAGACCCAGGGCTAGAGGACGTAGTTATCCGATAAAAAGACCCACTTGTCATATAACAATTGTATTAAAAGAGAAATCGAAATTTTAGAGATTCATCTAAAATTTCGATTTCTCTTTAGAAAAAAAATGGATGAAAAGATAATAGAATAAAAAAATATGGGACAAAAAATAAATCCACTTGGTTTCAGACTTGGTACAACCCAAAATCATCATTCCTTTTGGTTCGCACAACCAAAATTTTTTTTTGTAGGTCTACAAGAAGATGAGAAAATACGGAATTGTATCAAGAACTATGTACAAAAAAATAAGAGAATATCCCCAGGTTTCGAAGGAATTGGAATTGCACGAATAGAAATTCAAAAAAGAATCGATTTGATCCAGGTCATAATCTATATTGGGTTTCCCAATTTATTAATGGAGGGCCGAACGCGAGGGATCGAAGAATTACAGATGAATGTACAAAAAGAGTTGCATTCTGTGAACCGAAGACTCAATATTGCTATCACAAGAATTGAAAAACCTTATGGACACCCTAATATTCTTGCAGAATATATGGCTTCACAATTAAGAAATAGAGTTTCGTTTCGAAAGGCAATGAAAAGAGCTATTGAATTAACTGAACAAACAGATACAAAGGGAATTCAAATACAAATTGCAGGGCGTATCGACGGAAAAGAAATTGCACGTGTCGAATGGATCAGAGAAGGTAGAGTTCCTCTACAAACAATTCGTGCTAAAATTGATCATTGTTCCTATACAATTCGAACTATCCATGGAGTATTAGGCCTAAAAATTTGGATATTTGTGAACGAGGAATAATAGACCTTTTTTTATCTTGCCATTCTGTCCAGTGATAGAACAAAAAATTAGAAACTATTTCTGTTTTTTTACTTTTTCCGTTAAATCAAACAAAAATAAACAATTCTAATTATAATTATATAAGGTTGAATAAAAAATAGATTAATCTTACTTTTGATATAATTTATAATTGCTATGCTTAGTGTGTGACTCGTTAGTTTTTTCTTTAGAGTTTAAAGCTGGGCTTCAAAAAAAAGACTGACCCCCACTATAAACTTAATAACTATATAAAATAAAACAATAAAATAAACGAAAAACTAATAACCAACTTATTGCTTCGTATTGTCGAGATCCCAAGAAACAGTCACTATATGACTGAATGACTGAATCAATCATATAGTTGTAACAACTGAAATTTTCATAAAAAAAATCTGATTATGGATTTTGAAGAAAAAAATAAAGGGATGCGGATAAATGGAAAGGTGATAGAAAGAGAGAACAAAAATATCAATGATAGATGATTCCAATATGTATGGTCTATGAATCACCTCATAAAAGGCAGTGTGATAAAGCATTAATATTGATATATTAATATATATAATAATACAAATAATAAAGTATAATATAAATAATAAAGAGCCCTGGGTTAATAGAAACTGAGGAGATTGGCTCGGGAACAAATTTTGTTGGGAGCTCCGTTGCAGAGTTCAGGCCTAACCATTAATGGAGAAGCTATAGGAACGACGAAACCTGTGACTATATAAGATTCTACTATTAAAATATAAATAAAATATAAAAGAAAAATGAATCCTAATAATTCATCGGGCGGGATGGCGGAACGAACCAAGAACAAATTGATTTACTCTGAGAGGTCATGGATTGATCCTACGAATGAAGCAGGAAAGAGTCAATATCCGCCCGCGAAACCCTTATTTATTTATTGTATTACAATACAATATTGGCTTGACTCGATAAGAGTAAAAAAAAAATAGGGATTCGTTATAAAAAATAAGCATTATCTATAAATATACACATCTAGCCATATATGGAGCTTCCTATGTAATAAATGAAATATCAATAAATCCCATTACTTAGTTTAGTGTACTAATTATTAAATAGATGTGTATCTGTATCGAATCTTTTCATTCGCGAGGAGCTGGATGAGAGGAAACTCTCATGTCCGGTTCTGTAGTAGAGGCGGGATTAATAAAAAACCATCAACTATAACCCTAAAAGAACTAGATTTCGTAAGCACCATAGAGGAAGAATGAAGGGAATATCTTGTCGGGGCAATCATATTAGTTTCGGCAGATATGCTCTTCAGGCACTTGAACCTGCTTGGATCACAGCTAGACAAATAGAAGCAGGGCGAAGAGCAATGACACGATATGCACGTCGTGGTGGAAAAATATGGGTACGTATATTTCCAGACAAACCTGTTACAATAAGACCTACGGAAACACGTATGGGTTCGGGGAAAGGATCTCCCGAATATTGGGTATCCGTTGTTAAACCAGGCCGAATACTTTATGAAATGGGTGGAGTATCAGAAACTGTAGCCAGAGCAGCTATCTCAATAGCTGCGTGCAAAATGCCTATACGAACTCAATTTATTATTTCAGGATAGGGATATAGAACTAAAGATAAACAAAAGGGGTATTGAGGATGAAAAAACAACCGCGGTTTTATTTATTTCCAGACAAACACTATTTCTTTTTTTCCTCATTCTTTGCATTGAAATAACAGATTCAAATAAAAATGATATGATTCAACCTCAGACCCTTTTGAATGTAGCAGATAACAGCGGAGCTCGAGAATTGATGTGTATTCGAATCATAGGAGCTGGTAATCATCGATATGCTCATATTGGTGACGTTATTGTTGCTGTAATCAAAGAAGCAGTGCCCAATATGCCTCTAGAAAGATCAGAAGTAATTCGAGCTGTAATTGTACGTACATGTAAAGAACTCAAACGTGACAACGGTATGATAATACGATATGATGACAATGCTGCGGTTGTCATTGATCAAGAAGGAAATCCAAAAGGAACTCGAGTTTTTGGCGCGATTGCTCGGGAATTGAGACAGTTGAATTTTACTAAAATAGTTTCATTAGCTCCTGAAGTATTATAAATAAACTATGATATAGTTATAGTGGGATATCTGAAATGGATTAAATTAATAGATTGTGTTTCACGCATATACTTTTAATAATTAATAATTGAAATTGAATAATTCAAAATAAAAAAACATGTTGATTATATCAAAATTAAGAAGCACCAATAATTAGAATTCGTCATGGGCAGAGACGCTATTGCTGATATAATAACTTCTATAAGAAATGCTGACATGAGTAAAAATGGAACGGTTCGAATAGCATCCACTAATATCACCGAAAACATTGTTAAAATACTCCTACAAGAAGGTTTTATTGAAAACGTTCGGAAACATCAGGAAAGTAACAAAGATTTCTTGGTTTCAACCTTGCGCCATAGAAGGACTAGGAAAGGAATATATAGAACTATTTTAAAACGTATCAGTCGACCTGGTCTACGAATCTATTCCAACTATCAAAAAATTCCTAAGATTTTAGGTGGAATGGGAATTGTAATTCTTTCCACTTCTCGAGGCATAATGACAAATCGAGAAGCTAGACTAGAAAAAATTGGAGGAGAAATTTTGTGCTATATATGGTGATCTTCCTCCGGTATCCTAATTTGATCTCTAACTTCCTATTTGTGAAATAGAGAGGAAAAGTGAGTTATATAACTCTTCCTCCATTAGTTGATGATATTTCAAGGGGTTACCTGGATGAAAGAACAAAAATTGATTCATGAAGGTTTAATTACTGAATCACTTCCCAACGGTACGTTCCGGGTCCGTTTAGATAATGAAGATCTAATTCTAGGTTATATTTCAGGGAGGATCCGACGCAGTTTGATACGGATACTGCCGGGGGATAGAGTAAAAATCGAAATAAGTCGGTATGATTCAACTAGAGGACGTATAATTTATAGACTCCGCAGCAAAGATTCGAGCGATTAAATGATTTTTGAAAACATTCCTTTGGTGAGAGATACAACTCGAAGCTAAAAAATAAAATACAAGAGACTTATTTTCTTCCAAGGAATAGATTTCAAATTAAGGTAAGGAGTGAGAAATATGAAAATAAGAGCTTCCGTTCGTAAAATTTGTGAAAAATGTCGACTGATCCGTAGGCGCGGACGAATTATAGTGATTTGTTCCAATCCGAGACATAAACAGAGACAAGGATAATCTTTCTTTTATAAAATTTCTCAAAGAAGGGCCATGTAAAAATAAAGGATCTGTTTTAACATGAAATGGATATCTCCGTATCTTTCTGTATATTTCTGATTCATATTTATGAGATGAAAAAATATGGCAAAACCTATACCAAAAATTGGTTCGCGTAGGAATGGACGTATTGGTTCACGTAAGAATGGACGTAGAATACCAAAAGGGGTTATTCATGTTCAAGCGAGTTTCAACAATACTATTGTAACTGTTACAGATGTACGAGGTCGGGTGGTTTCTTGGGCCTCCGCCGGTACTTCTGGATTCAAAGGCACAAGAAGAAAGACACCCTATGCTGCTCAAGCCGCCGCCTCAAATGCTATTCGTACTGCAGTTGATCAGGGTATGCAACGAGCAGAAGTTATGATAAAGGGTCCTGGTCTCGGAAGAGACGCAGCATTACGGGCCATTCGTAGAAGTGGTATACTATTAAGTTTCGTACGTGATGTAACACCTATGCCACATAATGGATGTCGACCTCCTAAAAAAAGACGTGTGTGAAAATAAGAATTAAACGGATTGCAAGAGAAATAAATGATTCAATGATCTGATCAAATAATAATATTTAGTATGGTTCGAGAGGAAATAGCAGAATCCACTCGAACACTACAGTGGAAATGTGTTGAATCAAGAGTAGACGGTAAGCGTCTTTATTATGGTCGTTTCATTCTGTCCCCGCTCATGAAAGGGCAAGCCGATACCATAGGTATTGCCATGCGAAGGGCTCTACTTGGAGAAATAGAAGGAACATGTATCACACGTGCAAAATCTGA